TTCCAATTAGCTGTTTTTGCATTAATTGCGACTTCCTCAGTGTTAGTAATTAGTGTACCCCTTGTATTTGCTTCTCCTGATGGTTGGTCAAATAATAAAAACGTTGTATTTTCCGGTACATCATTATGGATTGGACTAGTCTTTCTGGTAGCTATTCTGAATTCTCTCATTTCTTAAATTTGTTTAGTATTTAGTAGCCCGATACAAAATAAATAAAAAGGCCATTTCTTCGAAAAAATGGGAATTGTGAGACGCATTAAAATGCAATTTGCGTTCCGAATTGCTACCTCTTCTCTTTCATTATTATGAAATTCCATTGCCATTAGAATATTGATTGACAGACAATTAAAAAAAAGAAAACTCTAATATAATAGAAAATGAAACGGTCGACCCAGACATAGACGGTCGACCCAGGCGGATATAATATACCCTATAAAATATATCCCGTAGCGAGCGTAGTTCAATGGTAAAACATCTCCTTGCCAAGGAGAAGATACGGGTTCGATTCCCGCCGCTCGCCAGCTTAATTTAGTAAGGTACTATGATAAAAAATTTAGTCTAGTTGACTACTTAACTACTTATATTAAATTAAGTAGGTGTTAGTCTAGTACCGTATCCCTTACTATCTTACCCTTCTTTTGCACCCCACTCAAAAAAAAGGGGCTCCGGAGGCGGGAATCGAACTCGCCAACAGGGCTCCCTAAATTGGGGATTAACCGAGACAAACAACTGGCAAACTGCTTTTAAAGGGAAGGGAGGTAGACTGTGCCTTTCTTTCATTTCTTTTTTCTTTTCTGCAGGGTAGGAAGGAGCCTTGAGAGTTCTTCTTGTAGGGGCAAGTGACTTCGCAAACTGCTCCATTTGGCCCTTTAGGGCCGGGAACTAATGAATAAAAAGGGTTGGATACCGCCCAGCCCTCTACCATATCTATACAAATAGAATAGTCCTTTTATACAGACTGCTAAGTGCGGAGACGGGAATCGAACCCGTGACCTCAAGGTTATGAGCCTCGTGAGCTACCAAACTGCTCTACTCCGCTCTGGAGGGACGGAAACTGGTGGACGAAAAAGGTTGAATACAGGACTCTACCATGTCTAGACAAATAGAATAGTCCTTTTATACAGAATGGAGCGGGTAGCGGGAATCGAACCCGCATCGTTAGCTTGGAAGGCTAGGGGTTATAGTCGACGTTGGTTGATTAGTTTTAACGTCTCTAATTCAAAACCGAACATGAAATTTTGATTTCATTCGGCTCCTTTATGGATATTCTCACCACTTAACATCTATGTCAGCTTTTCTATCTGAATGGAACCAAAGCTCTCCGCTTTCTAGATGATCCCTATAGAGTAGGAGATAGAAATTCTACTAAATCTATCTAATCTACTTACTTCGTTCCCTAATTTCATTCAAGAGATCCTGAGGAAAAGAATTAGGTTTCCACCGAGCTGAAACAATATGCTGATGGTTCTAGTAAACCAAAACTACCGTTTTTTAGCTATTTGGCTTCCATTTCCTTTTTTAACAAAAGAAGATTTAGTTACGATTGGAAATAAACTTTTTTGTATCTTCATCCATAGATCCTTTACTCATATTTTTAAAATTGGAATACTTAAAAAAATGTAAAATTATGCTTCGCGACTCTGTACTCATAATCCAATTTGTATTTTGGATGCAATTTCAATTAGTTTTTGGGTACAAATCGCGAGAATGTATATTCTTCCTCAATATGCTATTGAGAGGAAAAGGATTAAATCCTTTATAAGAACTAAAGTTTTCATCGGAATATAAAAAACTTAAGGACGCCTTAAGTATATCATTTCAAATTCAGTTATTAATAGAACGAATCACACTTTTACCACTAAACTATACCCGCTACATGTAGATTATGATACCAACGCTACCCTTTGTCAAGGGTAGCCATTCGAGAAGGAGGCTAATTCCCCCTTATTGAATCAAATGGAGAAGGTTCATGACAGTGAGCTGTTGGTACTTCGATCGCGGGCCTTTACTTTAGCTTTAGGGTTTAGATAGCCCCTCTGGGATGTAAAATATATCTCTTCTCACCATCCCCATAGTGTATGAGACAAATGTATGCATTTCGATTAGGGTCGTATTCTACGGTTACGACTACAATGATCATTATTTGTTTTGCGAGGACGTAAGTGTGCCAGACTGCTCTAAGGAATAGTTTGATTATTCCTACAATATACACTAGGAGATATAGGGAGCAGCACTGCCCCCATAAATCCCTTTCTTCCTTTTCTTTTTTGTTCAATTCTGAACAAAGAAATTGGGGAAGATGTTTTCTTTCTTCCCCCACTTATCATGAAGTCCGAGCCGTAGAGAAAGAGTGAGATGCATTTTAAAAATTCATCATAGACTTTCCCTATGGCTTGAGAGAAGCAAGAAACAAAGAGTCGTAACTTAAACGGAGAAGCGGACAGGACCCGACGGATTTACCTGATGTAAAGAAGATCCTAAATGTCTCTGGTTAGTCGATCCTCCCCATTTACCAATTTCTTCTCCTCTTTTCCACTCAATTCTAGTTTATTAGATTCTTGTTTAAAAGAATCAAAGAAGATGAATAGAACTAAGAACACATAAAAAAGAGCATAGAGGACCAAGACCATTACCAAATGTTCCTCCCAAGAATCATATTGGGTATCTGTTCCCTTCCTTTTCCCGCTAGGATCGGGAATCTTATATTTTCCATATCCATATACCATCGAACCTTTAGGGTTCCAGAATCCTCCTTTTTTCCTAATCTTCGGAAACAGAAAACCCATAGCCAGGAGGAGTTAGGTATGTAGGGTATGGTTTATTATTTTTTGTTGGGCAGGCAGTAGAATAATTTTTATACTCTGCAGTATAAATTCGACTGCCCACTTTTTACAAGCAAATTGTTGCTAAAACTCCAACATAGTTTGTTCAAAATGCACCAACCAGAATCCTTGGAGAATATTCAAGTACCCCCCTTCCTTGGAAGGGGTACCTGTTAAAAATAAAAATCGCTTCAACAAATCCGTCCAAAACTTTTTAAGAAAAATTGAAAAGTTTTGAACTCGAAGGTTTTTCTAAGAGATGCCTGTTAAAAATAGTTTCAATTTCTCACCAAAACAGACAAGAAGTATATCACTGAAAATTAATACCCAACCATATGGGTATATGAAGAGCGCGAATTCCTTTATACCCTACCCAATTAGAATTAGAGGAAATAAAACATAAATGGAGAAAGTTCTCATCATAAGATCAGCCAATAGAAGAAAAAAGTCCCTAATTCTGCAGAACGTTCTGAGCACGTGAAAAGTCAATAGCCTAAAGATAAAAAAAAACAAAGTCTACCGTTTTTTTAACAGCAGCTCTTATTGCCCCTTTGGCCTTTTTTTTTTACCCATTGTTGTATCCGATTCAACAATTGATACATATTTGTTCTCCTCTTCTAAAAAATAGAACTTCTGGGCTTTGGTTTGGTGAGTCGTCCGAGATCGTGTTTACATACCTATGAACTTACCCTCTTCAAGTATATCGGATACTTAGAATAATTTTTTATTGTGTCAACTCTCTCTTCACGTATTTTATTATATGTATTTTTTTATATAAAAATATATGTATTTTTATATAAAAAAAAAAGAAAAAAACCTCTACTTTGTGCAAGTGATAAGAGAGAATATGAAATTCTTATTTTTCTTGATTTTCTCAAGATTTTGAACTCTCAAGATTTTGAACCTCGCCATGAATAAACTTCTATATCTCGATATATACATATATAATCTCTACATATATCTCTATATATACATATATTATGTACATTATGCAGTAGACTCATAATGAGAAATCAAAGTGGCTAATTTTTGAATTGAATAAAAAGCCCTTTTAACTCAGTGGTAGAGTAATGCCATGGTAAGGCATAAGTCATCGGTTCAAATCCGATAAAGGGCTTTTTATTTGGTGGTAGAGTAATGCCATGGTAAGACGTAAGTCATCGGTTCGAATCCGATAAAGTACTTTTCTACTAAATTTATTATTTATTCACTTTTTTTTATTTGTTTTTGAAAATTTCTCTATTTTTTCTTGAATTTTATGACTTAGTGTGGGATGCATGCATTTTTGGTCTGAACGCTAAACGAAGCACGGGGTGGAAATTACAAAAAAGAAATCAAATTGGACTCTTTTTCCTGTTAGATCAATCAAATCACTACCTGTACTGAACTAATCTAGAATCCCTTTTATTAATCTATTCTTATTCTATACCCTTTAAATGAATTTCCCTAAAAAGTAGGGAATGATCCGTGAATTAACCTAACCATCAACTAAAAAAAATCCTATGAAAGCATAACGGAAAAGTAGGAAAGACTCTTTGCTTTGGATCTAGTTATACTCTTCGAGTATATTGACAATTCCAAAAAACTGCTCATAATATCATTATAGTATAATGATGAGCGGTTGTATATGGCCCTATCGTCTAGTGAAGTGATGCCCCTATCGTCTAGTGGTTCAGGACATCTCTCTTTCAAGGAGGCAGCGGGGATTCGACTTCCCCTGGGGGTAGGGAGTATTATGAAAGGAGGTTAATCATAGATTCTAAAAAACCCTAGAATAAATTCTTCCTGGGTCGATGCCCGAGCGGTTAATGGGGACGGACTGTAAATTCGTTGACGATATGTCTACGCTGGTTCAAATCCAGCTCGGCCCAAAAATCTAGGGCTTCGTGAATATGAACTAAATCCATTTGTTTTTCTTCCATAAAATAAAATGTCTGATCCATAGAAATAAAGGATAAAGCGAAAGGGGGAAATTTCTTTCTAATCCATATCTCTCTCATTCCTTTTTTACAAACAAAAGAGTTTTTCTTATTGAAATGAAAGGTGGATTATCATCCATTTTTAGCGATAAAAAATCGCGACATACTAGTTATGTCACTCTCACTATACCCACATATTATATGTGGGTATGTAGTATATGATTCGTCTATTTCTTAGAGTACGACAGGCGAATCGAATCTTCTTATGGTTCTATTTAAGAATAGGTATGCCATACACCCCGCGGGGATTGTAGTTCAATTGGTCAGAGCACCGCCCTGTCAAGGCGGAAGTTGCGGGTTCGAGCCCCGTCAGTCCCGAACTAGGGTTCAATGAATGGAGAAATTCATCTTTCCTTTTTCCATGAAAAAGGGGGGGCAGGAGAGAAGATCAAATACCTATGGGGCACCCTTATTTCACTTTTTTTATTTCGCATTTCTCATTAAAGAGGGAGGGGAGGCCTATAGGAATTTTTTTTTCACTACTCCCGGTTGATAAGGAAAGACATACATATCATACTTGGATTAGTATAATTTAGGATATTACTCTATCCTTATGATGATACCATCCTCATCTTAACTTCCTATTCGACTCTTATGGAATAGAGTACCGGTATTTTACCGAAATCCATACATAAATCGTATTCGTTTTTTCTTAGACATAGACAGTGAATTTAATTTAATATAATTAGTACTTTACTTTTTGGATTAAACAGGCCCCCTCCATTTTGTAGTTCCAACTTTGTTTGTGTATGTTCAATGACTAATTGGAAAGAATCTATCTCATTTTCATTCCATTTGCGGACTCCTTTTTTATGGATCTGTTCTCATCTTTAGACCCCAAAAGTGGATATTGATAGTAACCTAATAAAATAAAAGAAAAACTAAGCAAAGCAAACGCCCTTTTTCCTAAATTAATTAAAATATTCGATTTTTTTTTTATTTAAGCCCTCTTTTCTCCATCTCACTTCTACTTCTACTGCTTATTTGGATGTCTATGTGACCCATAGAAAGTCGGTCATATAATACATACATACATAATTGTATGTATAACTATAAGAAAAAGGAAGGGAAATTGGATAAGATAAGAAAGATCGTGGGTTATAGATATAGAAAAGAAAAAGTGGATCTTACTATGTTATACTATTCCACTCTCAACCATGAATTGATTTGATAGATCCGATATTCATAATATTGAATTGATTCAGTATTATCAGAATGCAAGTCCTCCCCTTGAATTTACAGGATACCCCTTTTTCCTCTCCATGGGATTACATCCCGAGTTATTGTGAAAAAAATAAAGAGGTTATGGAAGTCAATATTCTCGCATTTATTGCTACTGCACTGTTTATTCTAGTTCCTACTGCCTTTTTACTTATTATTTATGTAAAAACAGTCAGCCAAAATGATTAATTGGAATTCCAATTAATCATTGAAGAAATGAAAAAGGGATTAAATAAAATAAAAATCCAAGTCTTAAATGAAAGGATCTGGTTGGAATCATAAAGTGTGGTAGAAAGAACTACATATAGTTTTTTCTACGACACTTTAGAGTCTTTCTATTATATTATCTTGAATCTACATAGAATAGATTAGTAGATTGAAATAGTAGTCTAATTCAATTTCTTTTTTCACTGCATCCACTTAATTTCAATCAAGTCAAAATAAAAAAATCGAAGAGAATTCTTCACGAAAGAATCCATGGAGGGAGAGAAAAATAATATGAGAATAGACTATAGTAAAAAGTAAAAGAAAAAAAGTAAAAGGAAAAAACCAGCGAATCTTTCATGCTTAAACATGCGGCGAGATGCTTCAAAAGAGCATAAAAATTATTCTAAGAATAAGAAAAGAATATAAAACAAATGGAAAGTGTGCGATATGTTGTGAATAGCTCCGTGGAAGAAAGTCTAATTTTCTTATGTATAGAACTTTTTTAACCATTCGTCACTTCTAGTAGAAATTTGGAATTGCTGTAATCGCTCTTTCTATTTCTATATAGTAGAATAGAACGACTCTTTCTTACAAGAGTTTCTTACAGGTACAGGAGTGAAACAAAACTAAAGAAAGAGAGAAAGAATAAAGTTTGGCAAAATGATTAATGCAAAACGATCAATTAAAGAAAAAAGTTGATACAACAATTCGACTACTCAATCAATTAGTAGTATCCCTAGAGTCCACTCCTCCCCCATACTACTAGTGAAAGAGAAAATGTAAAGACTACCATTAAAGCAGCCCAAGCGAGACTTACTATATCCATGTAAATTATGTCTCCTATTTCTATGAAGGAATTATTCTACTATTGATCAATAATCATAGTGGAATCAAGGGTACAGAGTCAAAAAGGGATTCTGCCCTAACGCTATGGATGAATCAGTTCAAGGAATTTACTCCTAACAAATTCTTATAGGATTTCTGGTAGAATTGGAGAGCATTAAGTATAAATACGATACATAGCCCTTTTCCTTAAAAAAGAGTACGGGGATGATGTCCTGAATAGAAGACGCGGGAATAGGAAGATTTTTTCTTCCTTTTGTTACCCTTTTTTTATAAGCAAAGGACGTCAGAATATACCATAAAATTAGGATAGATAAATATTTATTGGATACCTACCTTGCCTATGTTTATTTTTAACCTAAACCCTACAGCCCTTCTATCATTCTATGAAAGAATGAGGAGACTTTATCCACAACTCCGAAATTGATTTTTGATCAGCCTATTCAATCTGATTCTCGACAGAATCAGTAGCCCTTACTTTAGTGTATGTAGGTAGCATAAGATGTATGATAAATAAAATGTATGATAATTAGGAAGTCTTGATATTCCTTCGTGGAGTCCCTTCTTCAATCTTAGATTGAAAAAAAAAAGAATGCCCCTTAGGGGCCCTTTGGATATCAAGATTTCTGACATCTTAGCCTTGTAATTTTTAATTCTCGAATCGAATCAATTAAAATTAATAAAAGAATAAGGAAACGCAACCTCATCCTTATTGGTAGCCGTTTGGGCCACTACCGACAAAACAAACCCTAGTTTGAGGATAGAACTATGGATTCTCAAAATCCAGTATCGCCAGGCCTAGTTACTCTCTTGCCCCAACTTATGCAGGGTACGAATTTGTCGAGTTCGATCAGTACTATAAGCCTAAGTATTTTATTGATCAGGCGGCACCCAGATTTGAACTGGGGATAAAGGATTTGCAGTCCCCTGCCTTACCGCTTGGCCATGCCGCCAAAAAATCTGATCTAAAATAGAGAAAAGAGCAAGTATTCATCCAGGTTTTCTTACTAAAACCTCCTTTCTTTTATCTTGAATCTAATTCTACTTACTTTTTTCCAATCTTTTTCAAAAAATCTATTCCTGCTTTTTTTGAATCCAGTTTCGATTATTCTCCTCGATGGATTCTATCTTAAAACAAACATTGCTAACACTAGAAAACTTCCCTTTTCTTTCTATTGAGATGAAAAAAGAGAAAAAGTGGATTTCCAGTCACAGGCTGCAAAATTCAGAACAAATTGGAACCATTAACTAGAATTCTATTTTTTTTTTTGAATTGCAGTAGTGAACGACTCTTAAATCGGTATTCTCTCCCCCCTTCCTTTTAATGGCATAATAAAATAGAATGGATTTATGCCTAATCCGTGTATAGGTAAACTACAGGTCCGAACAGCATTATTATCCATAACAGCATTATTATCCATGGATCTCCCTTATGTACATATCTCTATGGGGAATCGTGCTTTAATTTTTCATTGCATTAAATATCTTGAATAAAAAAAAGAAATTTGGTCTGATATAGAGTATGACCTGACCATCTTGGCCCACCCAAGTGAAATTACGATAAAAGCAGGGATATGTGGAGAGGTGGATAACTAGATTGGCATGTACTTAAAAAAGGACTTACTTTATTTTAGGATTCTACAATTAAATCCTATATTTTCTAGCAATTCTACTACTACGAAACAAAAAAGAACCCTCAAATTCTTATTCTTTTTTGAAATTAAACTAAGCGTGCTATTCTAAATCGAACTAAAGTCAAATTTGCTAGTGCTTATAAATTATTATATTATGGCTTTATCCCATTCATAGAAAGGAGATAAAATGAGAAATCTTTGCCATCCAATCTGATTAGTATCATAAAGTGTAAGTGGCAGAATTTTTTTCTAGGAATGTTTTATCAATTCATTTTCATTCGATTTGTACCCCTGGCAAATTCGAACTTTCGTCGAAATTGTCTCTATTCATATGTATGAAATACATATATGAAATATGTATGTGGAGTTCCCTAGAATTTCATGTGATTCAGTAAACAGAATATGGATTCCATAATTGCTAGATCGATCCATAGGGATTGATGAAGAGTGAGCTGATAATGGAATTTTTCTTCGATAAACAGGAAACTTAAGATTAAGATGCTCCGGAATGGAAATGAGGGAATGTCCACAATACCCGGATTTAGTCAGATCCAATTCGAGGGATTTTGTAGGTTCATTAATCAAGGCTTGGCAGAAGAACTTGAGAAGTTTCCAACAATTAAAGATCCAGATCACGAAATTGCATTTCAATTATTTGCTAAAGGATATCAATTGCTAGAACCCTCGATAAAAGAAAGGGATGCTGTGTATGAATCACTCACCTATTCTTCCGAATTCTATGTATCTGCGAGATTAATTTTTGGTTTCGATGTGCAAAAGCAAACCATTTCTATTGGAAACATTCCTATAATGAATTCCTTAGGAACCTTTATAATAAATGGAATATACCGAATTGTGATCAATCAAATATTGCTAAGTCCTGGTATTTACTACCGCTCGGAATTAGACCATAAGGGAATTTCTATCTACACTGGGACTATAATATCAGATTGGGGAGGAAGATCGGAATTAGCAATTGATAAAAAAGAAAGGATATGGGCTCGCGTGAGTAGAAAACAAAAGATATCTATTCTAGTTCTATCATCAGCTATGGGTTCGAATCTAAAAGAAATTCTAGATAATGTTTCCTACCCTGAAATTTTCTTATCTTTCCCGAATGCTAAGGAGAAGAAGAGGATTGAGTCAAAAGAAAAAGCTATTTTGGAGTTTTATCAACAATTTGCTTGTGTAGGTGGGGACCTGGTATTTTCGGAGTCCTTATGTGAGGAATTACAAAAGAAATTTTTTCAACAAAAATGTGAATTAGGAAGGATTGGTCGACGAAATATGAATCGGAGACTGAATCTTGATATACCTCAGAACAATACATTCTTGTTACCACGAGATGTATTGGCCGCTACGGATCATTTGATTGGAATGAAATTTGGAACGGGTATACTTGACGATGACGATATGAATCACTTGAAAAATAAACGTATTCGTTCGGTTGCGGATCTGTTACAAGATCAATTCGGACTGGCTCTTGGTCGTTTACAACATGCGGTTCAAAAAACTATCCGTAGAGTATTCATACGTCAATCGAAACCGACTCCACAAACTTTGGTAACTCCAACTTCAACTTCGATTTTATTAATAACTACTTATGAGACCTTTTTTGGCACATACCCCTTATCTCAAGTTTTTGATCAAACCAATCCATTGACACAAACTGTTCATGGGCGAAAAGTGAGTTGTTTGGGTCCTGGAGGATTGACGGGGAGAACTGCAAGTTTTCGGAGCCGAGATATTCATCCGAGTCACTATGGGCGTATTTGTCCAATTGACACGTCCGAAGGAATCAATGTTGGACTTACTGGATCCTTAGCTATTCATGCGAGAATTGACCACTGGTGGGGGTCCATAGAGAGTCCCTTTTATGAAATATCTGAGAAAGCAAAAGAAAAAAAAGAGAGACAGGTGGTTTATTTATCACCAAATAGAGATGAATATTATATGATAGCAGCAGGAAATTCTTTGTCCTTGAATCAGGGTATTCAGGAAGAACAGGTTGTTCCAGCTAGATACCGTCAAGAATTCCTGACTATTGCATGGGAACAGATTCATGTTAGAAGTATTTTTCCTTTCCAATATTTTTCTATTGGAGGTTCTCTCATTCCTTTTATTGAGCATAATGATGCGAATCGGGCTTTAATGAGTTCTAATATGCAGCGCCAAGCAGTTCCGCTTTCTCGGTCCGAGAAGTGCATTGTTGGAACTGGATTGGAACGCCAAACAGCTCTAGATTCGAGGGTTTCCGTTATAGCCGAACGCGAGGGAAAGATCATTTCTACTGATAGTCACAAGATCCTTTTATCAAGTAGTGGGAAGACTATAAGTATTCCTTTAGTTACCCATCGGCGCTCTAACAAAAATACTTGTATGCACCAAAAACCTCGGATTCTGTGGGGTAAATCCATTAAAAAAGGACAAATTTTAGCGGAGGGAGCTGCTACAGTTGGTGGGGAACTTGCTTTAGGAAAAAACGTATTAGTAGCTTATATGCCATGGGAAGGTTACAATTTTGAAGACGCAGTACTAATTAGCGAACGTTTGGTATATGAGGATATTTATACTTCTTTTCACATCCGAAAATATGAAATTCAGACGGATACGACAAGCCAAGGCTCCGCTGAAAAAATTACTAAAGAAATACCACATCTAGAAGAACATTTACTCCGCAATTTGGACAGAAATGGAGTTGTTAGGTTGGGATCCTGGGTAGAAACTGGCGATATTTTAGTAGGTAAATTAACGCCTCAGATAGCGAGCGAATCCTCGTATATCGCGGAAGCTGGGTTATTACGGGCCATATTTGGCCTTGAGGTATCCACTTCAAAAGAAACTTCTCTCAAACTACCTATAGGTGGAAGAGGGCGCGTTATCGATGTGAAATGGATCCAGAGGGACCCCCTAGACATAATGGTTCGTGTATATATTTTACAGAAACGCGAAATCAAAGTTGGGGATAAAGTAGCCGGAAGACACGGGAATAAGGGGATCATTTCCAAAATTTTGCCCAGGCAAGATATGCCCTATTTGCAAGATGGAACACCTGTTGATATGGTCTTCAATCCCTTAGGAGTACCCTCACGAATGAATGTGGGACAAATATTTGAAAGCTCGCTCGGATTAGCCGGGGATCTGCTAAAGAAACATTATAGAATAGCACCCTTTGATGAGAGATATGAGCAAGAGGCTTCAAGAAAACTTGTGTTTTCAGAATTATATGAAGCCAGTAAACAAACAAAAAATCCATGGGTATTTGAACCCGAGTACCCGGGAAAAAGCAGAATATTTGATGGAAGAACAGGAGACCCCTTCGAACAACCTGTTCTAATAGGGAAGTCCTATATCTTAAAATTAATTCATCAAGTTGATGAGAAAATCCATGGACGTTCTACTGGGCCCTACTCACTTGTTACACAACAACCCGTTAGAGGAAGAGCCAAGCAAGGGGGACAACGAGTAGGAGAAATGGAAGTTTGGGCTTTAGAAGGATTTGGTGTTGCTCATATTTTACAAGAGATACTTACTTATAAATCTGATCATCTTATAGCTCGCCAAGAAATACTTAATGCTACGATCTGGGGGAAAAGAGTACCTAATCACGAGTATCCTCCAGAATCTTTTCGAGTGCTCGTTCGAGAACTACGATCTTTGGCTCTAGAACTGAATCATTTCCTTGTATCTGAGAAGAACTTCCAGGTTAATAGGGAGGAAGTTTGATCGGAATAAATATAAATTCTTTTCTTATTTATGATTGACCAATATAAACATCAACAACTTCAAATTGGACTCGTTTCCCCTCAACAAATAAAGGCTTGGGCTAACAAAAACCTACCTAATGGGGAAGTCGTTGGCGAAGTCACAAGGCCCTCTACTTTTCATTATAAAACCGATAAACCAGAAAAAGATGGATTGTTTTGCGAAAGAATCTTTGGACCCATAAAAAGCGGAATTTGTGCTTGTGGAAATTCTCGAGCGAGCGGAGCTGAAAACGAGGAGGAAAGGTTTTGCCAAAAATGCGGGGTAGAATTTGTTGATTCTCGGATACGAAGATATCAAATGGGATACATCAAACTCGCATGTCCCGCGACTCATGTGTGGTATTTGAAAGGTCTTCCTAGTTATATCGCGAACCTTTTAGATAAACCCCTTAAGAAATTGGAGGGCCTAGTATACGGCGATTTCTCTTTTGCTAGGCCCAGCGCTAAAAAACCTACTTTCTTACGATTACGAGGTTTATTCGAAGATGAAATTGCATCCTGTAACCACAGCATTTCTCCCTTTTTTTCTACCCCAGGCTTTGCAACATTTCGAAATCGGGAAATTGCGACAGGAGCAGGTGCTATTAGAGAACAATTAGCAGATTTGGATTTGCGAATTATTATAGAGAATTCCTTGGTCGAATGGAAGGAATTAGAAGACGAGGGGTATAGTGGAGATGAATGGGAAGATAGAAAAAGACGAATAAGAAAAGTTTTTTTGATTAGACGCATGCAATTGGCGAAACATTTTATTCAAACAAATGTAGAACCAGAATGGATGGTTTTGTGCTTATTACCAGTTCTTCCTCCCGAATTGAGACCCATTGTTTATAGGTCTGGGGATAAAGTAGTGACTTCGGATATTAATGAACTTTATAAGAGAGTTATTCGTCGGAACAACAACCTTGCCTATCTATTAAAAAGAAGTGAATTAGCGCCAGCAGATTTAGTAATGTGCCAGGAAAAATTGGTACAAGAAGCCGTGGATACACTTCTTGATAGTGGGTCCCGCGGGCAACCAACGAGGGATGGTCACAATAAAGTATACAAATCACTTTCAGATGTAATTGAAGGTAAAGAGGGAAGGTTTCGCGAGACTCTGCTTGGAAAACGGGTCGATTACTCGGGGCGTTCTGTCATTGTTGTGGGTCCTTCGCTTTCATTACATCAATGTGGATTACCTCTAGAGATAGCAATAAAGCTTTTTCAGCTATTTGTAATTCGCGATTTAATCACGAAACGCGCTACTTCTAATGTCAGGATTGCTAAAAGGAAAATTTGGGAAAAGGAACCCATTGTATGGGAAATACTTCAAGAAGTTATGCGGGGACATCCTGTACTGTTGAATAGAGCACCTACCCTGCATAGATTAGGCATACAGGCCTTCCAACCTACTTTAGTGGAGGGGCGTACTATTTGTTTACACCCATTAGTGTGTAAGGGTTTCAATGCGGACTTTGATGGGGATCAAATGGCTGTTCATCTACCTTTATCCTTGGAAGCTCAGGCGGAAGCCCGTTTACTTATGTTTTCTCATATGAATCTCCTATCTCCCGCTATTGGGGATCCTATTTGCGTACCGACCCAAGACATGCTTATCGGACTTTATGTATTAACGATTGGAAACCGTCGGGGTATTTGTGCAAATAGATATAATAGTTGCGGAAACTATCCAAATCAAAAAGTAAATTACAATAATAATAATTATAAGTATACAAAAGATAAAGAACCCCATTTTTCTAATTCCTATGATGCACTGGGAGCTTATAGACAGAAACGAATCAGTTTAGACAGTCCCTTGTGGCTCCGATGGAAACTAGATCAACGCGTCATTGGGTCAAGAGAAGTTCCGATTGAAGTTCAATATGAATCTTTGGGGACTTATCATGAGATTTATGCCCACTATCTAATAGTGGGAAATAGAAAAAAAGAAATCCGTTCTATATACATTCGAAGCACTCTTGGTCATATTTCTTTTTATAGAGAAATAGAGGAAGCCATACAAGGATTTAGTCAGGCCTATTCATACACTATCTAAACAAGGAAGTTAGATTCGGCGATGCCCCTCCCTTTCGGGGGGCATTCCGATTTCGCTAGTATCATCATTTTTGCCGCGCGAATCCAGATTGAGATTAAGGAAAGGAAGTTAATTAAATTTTCGAATCACTGACTCAGGCCCATTGTCGAATCCTACTCAGCAATTGTCGAATCCTACTCAGCCGAAAAAGGGGGTACTTATGTATGGCGGAACGGGCCAATCTGGTCTTTCATAATAAAGAGATAGACGGAACTGCTATGAAACGACTTATTAGCAGATTAATAGATCATTTCGGAATGGGATATACATCCCATATACTGGATCAAATAAAGACTCTGGGCTTTCATCAAGCCACTACTACATCGATTTCATTAGGAATCGAGGATCTTTTAACAATACCATCTAAGGGATGGTTAGTGCAAGACGCGGAACAACAGAGTTTTCTTTTGGAGAAACACTATTATTATGGGGCTGTACACGCGGTAGAAAAATTACGCCAATCCGTTGAGATATGGTATGCTACAAGTGAATATTTGAAACAAGAAATGAATTCGAATTTTCGGATAACGGATCCTTCTAATCCAGTCTATCTAATGTCTTTTTCAGGAGCCAGAGGAAATGCATCTCAGGTACACCAATTAGTAGGTATGAGAGGATTAATGGCGGATCCTCAAGGACAAATGATTGATTTACCTATTCAAAGCAATTTACGCGAGGGACTTTCTTTGACAGAATATATAATTTCCTGCTACGGAGCCCGCAAAGGGGTTGTAGATACTGCTGTACGAACAGCAGATGCTGGATATCTTACACGTAGACTTGTTGAAGTAGTTCAACATATTATTGTGCGTAGAAGAGATTGTGGTACTATCCGAGGTATTTCTTTGAGTCCTCAAAATGGGATGACGGAAAAACTTTTTGTCCAAACACTAATTGGTCGTGTATTAGCAGACGATATATATATTGGTTCACGATGCATTGCCGCTCGAAATCAAGATATTGGAATTGGATTAGTCAATCGATTCATAACTGCCTTTCGAGCACAACCATTTCGAGCACAACCAATATATATTAGAACCCCCTTTACTTGCCGGAGCACATCTTGGATCTGTCAATTATGTTATGGTCGGAGTCCCACTCATGGCGATCTGGTCGAATTGGGGGAAGCCGTAGGTATTATTGCAGGTCAATCAATTGGGGAGCCAGGGACTCAACTAACATTAAGAACTTTTCATACTGGCGGAGTATTCACAGGGGGTACTGCCGACCTTGTACGATCCCCTTCGAATGGAAAAATCCAATTCAATGAAGATTTGGTTCACCCCACACGTACCCGTCATGGGCAGCCTGCTTTTCTATGTTATATAGACTTGCATGTAACTATTCAGAGTCAGGATATTCTATATAGTGTGAATATTCCCTCAAAAAGCTTGATTCTAGTGCAAAATGATCAATATGTAGAATCCGAACAAGTAATTGCGGAGATTCGTGCCGGAACGTCCACTTTGCATTTTAAAGAAAAAGTACAAAAGCATATTTATTCCGAATCAGACGGGGAAATGCACTGGAGTACTGATGTTTACCATGCGCCCGAATATCAATATGGTAATCTTCGTCGATTACCAAAAACAAGCCATTTATGGATATTGTCAGTAAGTATGTGCAGATCCAGTATAGCGTCTTTTTCGCTCCACAAGGATCAAGATCAAATGAATACTTATTCTTTTTCTGTTGACGGAAGATATCTCTTTGACCTCTCAATGGCTAATGATCAAGTAAGACATAGACTGTTGGATACTTTTGGTAAAAAAGATAGGGAAATTCTTGATTATTCAACGCCGGATCGAATCATGTCCAATGGCCATTGGAATTTTGTCTATCCTTCTATTCTTCAAGATAATTCGGATTTGTTGGCGAAAAAGCGAAGAAATGGGTTCGTCATTCCATTACAATATCATCAAGAACAAGAGAAAGAACTAATATCCTGTTTGGGGATTTCGATTGAAATACCCTTTATGGGTGTTTTACGTAGAAATACTATTTTTGCTTATTTTGACGATCCACGATACAGAAAAGATAAAAAGGGTTCAGGAATTGTTAAATTTAGATATAGGACCCTAGAGGACGAATATAGGACTCGAGAGGAAGACTCAGAGGACGAATATGGGAGCCCAGAGAACGAATATAGGACCCGAGAGGAAGAATATGAAACCCTAGAAGACGAATATAGGACTCGAGAGGACGAATATGAAACCCTAGAAGATGAATATGGGATCCTAGAGGACGAATATGAAGCCCTAGAAGACGAATATGGGATCCTAGAGGATGAATATAGGACTGGAGAGAAAGACTCAGAAGACGAATATGGGAGCCCAGAGAACGAATATAGAACCCGAGAGGACGAATATGGAACTCTAGAGGAAGACTCAGAGGACGAATATGGGAGCCCGGAGGAAGGCTCAGAGGACGAATATGGGACTTTAGAGGAAGACTCAGAAGAAGACTCAGAGGACGAATACGGGAGCCCAGAGGAAGATTCCATCTTAAAAAAAGAGGGTTTGATTGAGCATCGAGGAACAAAAGAATTTAGTCTAAAATACCAAAAAGAACTAGATCGGTTTTTTTTCATTCTTCAAGAACTGCATATCTTGCCGAGATCCTCATCCCTAAAGGTACTTGATAATAGTATCATTGGAGTGGATACACAACTCACAAAAAATACAAGAAGTCGACTAGGTGGATTGGTCCGAGTGAAGAGAAAAAAAAGCCATACGGAACTCAAAATCTTTTCCGGAGATATTCATTTTCCTGAAGAGGCGGATAAGATATTAGGTGGTAGTTTGATACCACCAGAAAGAGAAAAGAAAGATTCTAAGGAATCAAAAAAAAGGAAAAATTGGGTCTATGTTCAACGGAAAAAAATTCTCAAGAGCAAGGAAAAGTATTTTGTTTCGGTTCGACCTGCAGTCGCATATGAAATGGACGAAGGGAGAAATTTAGCAACACTTTTCCCGCAAGATCTCTTGCAAGAAGAGGATAATTTCCAACTTCGACTTGTCAATTTTATTTCTCATGAAAATAGCAAGTTAACTCAAAGAATTTATCATACGAATAGTCAATTTGTTCGAACTTGCTTAGTAGTGAATTGGGAACAAGAAGAAAAAGAGGAGGCTCGTGCTTCCCTTGTTGAGGTAAGAGCAAATGATCTGATTCGCGATTTCCTAAGAATTGAGTTAGTCAAGTCCACTATTTCGTATACACGAAGAAGGTATGATAGGACAAGTGCAGGACCGATTCCCAATAATAGGTTAGATCGCACCAATTCCTTTTATTCCAAGGCGAAGATTCAATCACTTAGCCAACATCAAGAAGCTATTGGCACCTTGTTGAATCGAAATAAAGAATACCAATCTTTGATGATTTTGTCGGCATCCAACTGTTCTCGAATTGGTTTATTCAAGAATTCGAAATATCCCAATGCGGTAAAAGAATCGAATCCTAGAATTCCTATTCGAGATATTTTTGGGCCCTTAGCCGCTATTGTACCTAGTATATCGAATTTTTCTTCATCTTACTATTTACTAACGCATAATCAGATCCTGTTAAAAAAATATTTGTTCCTTGACAATTTGAAACAAACCCTCCAAGTACTTCAAGGGCTTAAATACTCTTTAATAGATGAAAATCAAAGGATTTCGAATTTCGATAGTAACATCATGTTGGATCCATTCCATTTGAATTGGCACTTTCTCCATCATGATTCTTGGGAGGAGACATCGGCAATAATTCACCTTGGACAATTTATTTGCGAAAATGTATGTCTATTTAAATCGCACATAAAAAAATCTGGTCAAATTTTCATTGTTAATATTGATTCCTTTGTTATAAGAGCAGCTAAGCCTTATTTGGCCACTACAGGAGCAACTGTTCATGGTCATTATGGAGAAATCCTTTACAAAGGAGATAGGTTAGTTACGTTTATATATGAAAAATCGAGATCTAGTGACATAACGCAAGGTCTTCCAAAAGTAGAACAAATCTTTGAAGCGCGTTCAATTGATTCACTATCGCCGAATCTCGAAAGGAGAATTGAGGATTGGAATGAGCGTATACCAAGAATTCTTGGGGTCCCCTGGGGATTCTTGATTGGAGCTGAGCTAACCATAGCCCAAAGTCGTATCTCTTTGGTTAATAAGATCCAAAAGGTTTATCGATCCCAAGGGGTACAGATCCATAATAGACATATAGAGATTATTATACGCCAAGTAACATCAAAAGTGCGGGTTTCCGAAGATGGAATGTCTAATGTTTTTTCACCTGGGGAATTAATCGGACTATTACGAGCAGAACGAGCAGGACGAGCTTTGGATGAATCGGTCTATTATCGGGCAATCTTATTGGGAATAACAAGGGCTTCCCTGAATACCCAAAGTTTCATATCTGAAGCAAGTTTTCAAGAAACTGCTCGAGTTTTAGCAAAAGCTGCCCTACGAGGTCGTATTGATTGGTTGAAAGGCCTGAAAGAAAACGTAGTTCTGGGGGGGATTATACCTGTTGGTACCGGATTCCAAAAATTTGTGCATCATTCCCCACAAGACAAGAACCTTTATTTCGAAATTCAAAAAAAAAATCTATTCGCGTCGGAAATGAGAGATATTTTGTTTCTCCATACAGAATTAGTTTCTTCTGATTCTGATGTAACAAACAATTTCTATGAGACATCAGAACCCCCATTTACCCCCATTTATACGATTTAAGGATACATAAAGCAGATTTTTTTATTTAAACTAGACTTTTGACCTTAGAACACTAACAGGTCAGATTTTAGATTTTTATTTTATTTTTATTCATTTTATTCATTTTATTTTAATAAGTAAAAGAAGTCAGTTAATTCATTAAGGTTACGTTTATACCATGTATCAATGGCCAATTCTCAGTGGAAGGTTACATCGGAACAATTATTATTTATTTCAAGCTATTTCGGCTCTTTCTTAATTTTCAAAAAAAAAAGAAATAAATTCCGTAATGGAATGGTAGGATGAAAAAAAAAAGAAAAAATCAAAAGGAAGTGTGGAAAAAATGACAAGAAGATATTGGAACATCAATTTGAAAGAGATGATAGAAGCGGGAGTTCATTTTGGTCATGGTATTAAGAAATGGAATCCTAAAATGGCCCCTTACATCTCGGCAAAGCGTAAAGGTACTCATATTACAAATCTCGCTAGAACGGCTCGTTTTTTATCAGAAGCTTGTGATTTAGTTTTTGATGCAGCAAGTCAGGGAAAAAGCTTCTTAATTGTTGGTACCAAAAAAAGAGCAGCGGATTTAGTAGCATCAGCTGCAATAAGGGCTCGTTGTCATTATGTTAATAAAAAGTGGTTCAGTGGTATGTTAACGAATTGGTCGATTACGAAAACTAGACTTTCTCAATTTAGAGACTTAAGAGCAGAAGAAAAGATGGGAAAATTCCACCATCTCCCAAAAAGAGATGTGGCAATCTTGAAGAGAAAATTATCTACCTTGCAAAGATATCTCGGCGGGATCAAATATATGACGAGGTTGCCGGACATTGTGATCGTCCTTGATCAGCAAAAAGAGTATATAGCTCTTCGGGAATGTGCCATTTTGGGGATTCCTACTATTTCTTTAGTCGATACAAATTGTGACCCAGATCTCGCAAATATATCGATTCCAGCCAACGATGACACTATGACTTCAATTCGATTGATTCTTAACAAATTAGTATTTGCAATTTGTGAGGGCCGTTCTCTCTATATAAGAAATCGTTGATTAAGAAGAATAGTTCATTCTTGGGTAACTGCGTAGATTTATGGGATCACTTACTATTCTTTTTTGTTTTGCATATTTTGCATAGATAAAAGAAGGGGAATATTGATATATATTAGAGGGTATTGATATATATTATCATCTGATGTGATTTCTTGGTATCCTAAATATAAGATTAATACTTCAAGTTGCTGAGTTGAGAAAGAGATGGTTGAATCAAAAGAATTCCTTTTTTGAAGTTCAATTTTTATCAGAGGACAATATGAATATTATACCATGTTCCGTTAAAACACTCAAGGGGTTATATGATATATCGGGTGTAGAAGTAGGCCAACACTTCTATTGGCAAATAGGAGGTTTCCAAATTCATGCCCAAGTACTCATCACTTCTTGGGTCGTAATTACTATCTTGCTAGGTTCAGTTATCATAGCTGTTCGGAATCCACAAACCATCCCGACCGACGGTCAGAATTTCTTCGAATATGTGCTTGAGTTTATTCGAGACTTGAGCAAAACTCAGATTGGAGAAGAATATGGTCCCTGGGTTCCCTTTATTGGAACTATGTTCCTTTTTATTTTTGTTTCGAATTGGTCGGGTGCTCTTTTACCTTGGAAAATTATACAGTTACCCCATGGGGAATTAGCAGCACCCACGAATGATATAAATACTACTGTTGCTTTAGCTTTACTCACATCAGCGGCATATTTTTATGCGGGTCTTAGCAAAAAAGGATTGAGTTATTTCGAGAAATATATTAAACCAACTCCAATTCTTTTACCAATTAACATCCTAGAAGATTTCACAAAACCATTATCGCTTAGTTTTCGACTTTTCGGGAATATATTGGCGGATGAATTAGTCGTTGTTGTTCTTGTTTCTTTAGTCCCCTTAGTAGTCCCTATACCGGTCATGTTTCTTGGATTATTTACAAGCGGTATTCAAGCTCTTATTTTTGCAACGTTAGCCGCAGCCTATATAGGTGAATCCATGGAAGGTCATCATTGAATTGACTAGTTTTCAAAATAGTCTTTTTTTTTAGCTTAGCTCAATTCATGCATGGTTCCAGATAATCCGCTTGGTTGGAAAACTAAATAGTTAGAAATGCGTATGAATATACAACCTAGAGTTGTAGGAGAGAGAATAGACTATATTACGGAATTGTCAAAGTATATATGCATTAAGGGGGGCGGAGTCAGGCTAGATCTATATCCTTAATGTCTATAAGTCCAGTCATCTTTTGTGCGGGTTTTTAAGGAATGATTTTAGAATCCGATTCATCAATAGAAAATGAGAAAATACGCAAAATAGAAGAAACAAATGTATATGGGATATTATATATTCCTAAGTTAGATTCATTATCTAATCCGATATATCGAATTCCCTCTATATGGAATTGGATTCCATATCCAGTTCTATGCAGCATATTGTTATCAATTGTATATCTTGATTTAATTCCTATTGGATTTGGATTAGGTCGATTTCAATAGGGGTTCTTCCTCTATTTCGTCTTTTATTATGGATTATTTTATTATGGATTAGATGATAGGGGAAAAAATAGGAACTCAAGGATATCGAAGAGTAAAGAAAGAAGAATGGAATGAAAGAGTGGTTGGTTGGAAAGAAAGAGAAATAGAATAATGAGAATCATATGGATTTACACAAACCTCTAATGATTAGAAACTAAAAATGAGATCTCGAAGTAGTTCGGACAATTCAGATTATCATTTCAATTTGTACTTTTTAGTTACTTCTCCCCAATAGAGCTTAGAAGTAAGAATTTCTTGGTTGATTGTATCCTTAACCATTTCTTTTTTTTTTGACACGAGGAACTCACCATGAATCCACTAATTGCTGCTGCTTCCGTTATTGCTGCTGGATTGGCCGTAGGGCTTGCTTCTATTGGGCCTGGAGTTGGTCAAGGTACTGCTGCAGGACAAGCTGTAGAAGGTATTGCGAGACAGCCAGAAGCAGAAGGTAAAATACGAGGTACTTTATTGCTTAGTCTAGCTTTTATGGAAGCTTTAACAATTTATGGACTAGTTGTGGCACTAGCGCTTTTATTTGCGAACCCTTTTGTTTAATCCTAAAAAAGAAAATGAGTCCTTTAGATTAGATACTTTTTTCTTTTTTTAGTAAATTGGTATTTGCTTCTGCAATTCCAATTATATCAATACTTTACTCCTATTTATTACTCCTGGAATTACCTATTTATCGGGACAGACAATACCCCACCCCAGGAAGGGCTGATTTGAGGATGATCAATTTAGAGGATATGCTCGCCTTCTTCCTTCCCGTCCTTAGTTTAGGACAGTGGAAAGTCTTTTTCCTTTTATTTTAGGAATTTTTGGAACATTTCAACAAAGGAGTCTTTCACAGGTCAAACGAGACCTAAGACTTAATCTAAAAGAAATTATTAGATTGAATCTATTTGCATTAAAAAAAATTACATTAAAAAAACCGATCAAAAAAGGGCGAGCGAAGTAAGTGATCGAAAAACTTTGCTCTTTGTTCGTCCTATCTATAAGAGGAGAGCATATGAAAAATGTAACCCATTCTTTCGTTTTTTTAGCTCACTGGCCATCCGCTGGGAGTTTCGGGCTTAATACCGATATTTTAGCAACAAATCTAATAAATCTAACTGTAGTGGTTGGTGTATTGATTTTTTTTGGAAAGGGAGTGTGTGCGAGTTGTCTATTTCAAGAATAGATTGGATCTATCCGGCTGCACTTTAAAATATTTTTTAGTATTTTTTGGATAAATAAGAAAAAGGTGCACGATCTCGACGAATTACTTCTGAATAAATTCAGAAATCATATGGAAGAACCATAGCATTTCGCGACTCATTGGTAAATCAACTTTGATTCTCTATAGACCAATAATGTGAGACCATTAACACGGTTAAAGCTAAACTGCTTGAAGTCCAGGCAAAAAGGGGTACTCTTTCTACAACTATATTAGTATTAGTACCGAAATGCTTTAAACGGGAAATAGCTAATGTAGAATTTATCTGATATAAAACACTCATATCGATAAAATGGTTTGAACTATTTACTAGAAGGGCACCCTGCCCTTTTTTATCCAATGCCGAATCGACGACCTATGTATAAAAAAAAAGAGAAATTTTTTGGATTTGAAGAAAAAAAAGAATTCTATCAATTTTCATTTTCCATTTATTTAGTTAGTTTTTCTTAATGAAATTGAAATTATTAACTAAAGGGCAAATACAAATAAAGAAACAACTTTGCTGACCATGATAGATTTTTATCTAGGCGGAAGAGTCCTCTTAATATTTATCTAGTCTTATATTCTTAATATGGGTTTCGGTATATTGAAATATAAACAGAAAAGAGAAGATAGAGGATAGGCTCATTACATAAAATAAAAAAAAAAGATATGGAAATAGCTATAGCAAAAAAAGAAAAAAAAGGAGCGTGAGAGCCAAATGAATCGAAAGATTCATGTTTGGTTCGGGAAGAGATCATAAAAATTGTAAACTTAATAGCAAGATAATCTACTTTCATTAAAAGATTTATTAGATAATCGAAAACAGAGAATCTTGAGTACTATTCGAAATTCGGAAGAATTGCGTAGAGGGACCATTGAGCAGCTCGAAAAAGCTCGGGTTCGATTACAGAAAGTCGAACTAGAAGCAGATGAGTATCGAATGAATGGATATTCTGAGATAGAACGAGAAAAAGCAAATTTGATTAATGCTACTTCTATTAGTTTGGAACAATTAGAAAAGTCTAAAAACGAAATCCTTTATTTTGAAAAACAAAGGGCGATGAATCAGGTCCGACAACGGGTTTTCCAACAGGCCGTACAAGGAGCTCTAGGAACTCTGAATAGTTGTTTGAATACCGAGTTACATTTCCGTACGATTCGTGCTAATATTGGCATTCTCGGGGCCATAGAATCGAAGAAATAATTAAATTAATTAGGCCTTGAACTTCTACTTTCGTTTAGAATTTAGGCATTATTTTTCCCCTTGCTTCCGAAAAAAAGAGTCAAGAAACACTAATGGCAACCCTTCGAGTCGACGAAATTCATAAAATTCTCCGCGAACGTATTGAACAATATAATAGGAAAGTAGGGATTGAGAATATCGGTCGCGTAATTCAAGTGGGGGATGGGATTGCTCGTATTATAGGTCTTGGTGGAATAATGTCAGGTGAATTAGTCGAATTTGCAGAAGGGACTAGGGGTATTGCTCTGAATTTGGAATCCAAAAATGTTGGGATTGTATTAATGGGCGATGGGTTGATGATACAAGAGGGAAGTTTTGTAAAAGCAACAGGAAGAATTGCTCAGATACCCGTGAGCGAGGCTTACTTGGGTCGTGTTATAAATGCTCTGGCTAAACCTATTGATGGGAGAGGCGAAATTGTAGCTTCGGAATCTCGCTTAATTGAATCTCCTGCTCCGGGTATAATTTCCAGGCGTTCTGTATATGAACCCCTTCAAACAGGGCTTATTGCTATCGATTCGATGATCCCCATAGGGCGCGGTCAGCGAGAGTTAATTATTGGGGACAGACAGACTGGCAAAACAGCAGTAGCCACAGATACAATTCTCAATCAAAAAGGGCAAGATGTAATATGTGTTTATGTAGCTATCGGTCAAAGAGCATCCTCCGTGGCTCAAGTAGTAACTACTTTCCATGAAGAGGGGGCCATGGAATACACTATTGTAGTAGCTGAA